AACTGTTCTAATTCAAATTTCATCTCTATCGAATTTGAATATCAGAATAGCGGATCTAGTCATAATGAAATGGGTCAGGTCCACTTCTTTTTTGTTTTGTTGATTTCGAATCTTTCCAATGGATTTGATTGGTATAATGGAAAATCGGGATCTTTGGTGATTCAAGAGGCGGCTTATGATTCTGAATAATCATGATACCGAAGAAATGTTCCACTTTCTAACTAGAACCCTTAACTCAGTATAATGATAACGTATTTTCCGGTTAGTTCCTTTTGTATTCCAAATACAAAAATATCTGTCTTTTCTGAATACTATGGCTGAACTTTGATGAAAAAATTTATGAAAAAAAGAAAAGCCCCTTATCGGATTTGAACCGATGACTTACGCCTTACCATGGCGTTACTCTACCACTGAGTTAAAAGGGCCTTATTTGATTTAATTCCCGAACGAGTCACTATGTAGATAAAATGCACATCTATTATATACATAAGTATATGCAGTAGACTCCTAGTGGCTTATTTTTGAATAATCAAATGGATTTGCCTAGCAAGTTTAGAATTGTTTCAAGACAAGACCGGCCTTAATTTCTTTTATTGAGATGATCCCTATCAAAACAAAATTCACTTGATTGATACATAACATACATGTACACTTACCAATTCGACCTAAAAGAAATTTCAAGATATTTCATCGAATCATGGGATAAAGAGATTCTACCTGCCCCCTGCACTAAAGTAAAGTCTTAGATAAAATTTTCGATAACTTCTTGATCCCGCTTACTCGATTTATTATTTATATAGAGAATGTCGATTCTAATGAAGGATTCATGAATATGAATGACGAATCCAAAAATTTGATACAATTCTGAAAAACGGAAAGACCCCTCGGATCTAATCATATCATTCCATTCTATTGACAATTTCAAAAAACGGATCATACTATGATCATAGTATGAGGGCAGTTAGGCAAGTGGGCCCCCATCGTCTAGTGGTCTAGGACATCTCTCTTTCAAGGAGGCAACGGGGATTCGAATTCCCCTGGGGGTAGGGTACTACGAAAGGAAGTTGATCGTGGATTACCAATAAGCCTAAAATGGATTCTTCCTGGGTCGATGCCCGAGCGGTTAATGGGGACGGACTGTAAATTCGTTGGCAATATGTCTACGCTGGTTCAAATCCAGCTCGGCCCAATAATTCGCCAATCTATCACGAGATTGTATAACCCCCCTATCTTTCAGAAATAGCACATACGAAGATAAAAAAGAATCCAAATTTCTGCTAGATCCCCTATTTCCTGGGATTGTAGTTCAATTGGTCAGAGCACCGCCCTGTCAAGGCGGAAGCTGCGGGTTCGAGCCCCGCCAGTCCCGACAGATCCAATATCCAATAAATACATCAATTCATTTGTCCCTGCCGATGAACTAGTAAAGGGGGTCGGGGCATACTTTCATTCTCAAAGCAAAAAGGAGTCTTTATTTCTTTTTTTTCTTTCCTACTAGTATTTTTCCATTTTGTTTTGGCCCACGAAGAAATCCCAGACCCTAAAATAGTGAATTTGATGAAGATTAGATCTTTTCTTTCTATTGGCCTCATCTTTATCAAACCTCTTTATCTTTATCAAACCTCTTTATCTTCCAACAAATCACAGTCAAAAGGGGAGTTTGGAACTTAACTCTTTTTTTCCATTTCGCTTTTGTTGTTTGTTTAGGTTTGTAACTATGTGATTAATCGAGGTGAAAGGGCAATCTAATGAAGATGATTGTCCAAGGAAGACGCAAGGCAGGTTAAAAACAAGGAAAGGGGTGATAAATAAAGTAATTTTGGATTGATTGGATCAGGAATCCAAATTTTTTTCGGTATGGATAAAAGAACTTCCTATGTTATACTATTCAAGTCTCGACGACGAATTGATTTGATAGATCAGATATTGTTATTCATGATCTTGATCCGATTCAAGATCATCGAGAGGTAATTCATTGAATTTACAGATGAAAGGTTTATCATCTCTAGGGGATTAAATCCCGAGTTATTGTGAAGTAAAAAACCGATGAGATTATGGAAGTAAATATTCTTGCATTTATTGCGACTGCACTATTCATTCTAGTTCCTACTGCTTTTCTACTTATCATTTACGTAAAAACAGTCAGTCAAAATGATTCATTCAAATGAATTTTCAAATCAATTTGAATGAAACTTCCCTTCTGAGTTCTTATCAAAAATGAACGAAGTCAAATCAAAAGGATTCCAATTTTACGTCTTAACTTAAATAAAATGAGCGGACTATAATCGGCAGTATTCTAAGAGATAGATAGTATGGTAGAAAGATTCATCGATTTCTACCATACTATCTATCTCTTAGTCTATAAAGTTGCAATCTAGAATGAAGATAAGGGCTTAAATTTCTATAGATCAATCTACAATATTCTCTTCATATCATATAGGTGTATATTAATTCGATCTATTGGATGGAATTGACCTAATACCCAATTTGCTACATCTATTTGTTCCGATCAATCTGAAATGATTCTTATCTTAGGATGCGAATCCCCCCTTTTCCTAATAAGGAAGAGGAAACCTCACCGATTTTTAACGCCCGAACCATGAGTGAAATAAGTCGATAAGGCATAAATTGCCTTTCTCAAATTAGAAACCAAGCGGTAAATACCCAATATGCAACTCGCCCGAGGCAAGATCTCATTATTGGATAGCCTCTCGTTAGACAACCACTACCTCTATTTCTATTCTCATAGAAAGTGCGTATACACTTAACAAAAGGACTTCTTCTTTAAACAGTAAAGAAGGAAAGAAATCAAAAAAAAAGGTCCGGCCTTCCTCAGTATCCACTCAGTATCCAGCTATAAAGATAGTAAGAGCCCATTCCATTGATTGAAATAGAAAATTTCGGAAGAACTTTAGGTTGGAATAAATTTCCAATCATCTGAATCCCTTTCTTTTTGAAATACAAACATGGGAATCGCCGAAATATCTCTTTGGTTGAAAGAGTATGATTGAGATCATAGATTATTTCATTGGAGTCCATGGGATTCGAAATTCAGAGATTTTGATTTTAAATAGTTCAAAGCGCGTTGCAGAACGATCTATAAAAGAATTGATACGGTTTGATTCCTCAACTCAATTAGTAGTACTTCTAGAGCCCACTTCTTCCCCACACTACGAGTGAAAGGGAAAATGTAAAGACTACCATTAAAGCAGCCCAAGCGAGACTTACTATATCCATGCGAATTATGTCCCCTATCTCTATAAATACGAAGGAATTATTCCATTACTCCTCACTAATAATAGTGGAATCAATGGCGCATAGTCAAAAGGGATTCTGACCGAACACTATTGAGAAACCAATCCAATAAATCGATTATGATTTCGAATCAGGAAAGATTAAACACAAACAAAATAGGTAGTAACATCCCAAGGGAATGGGAATATGTAGGAATTAGAATAATAAGGCCTATTCTTTTTTTGTTTTGTTGACCTTGCTAAGTAAAAACAGAAGGGGACAAATCACTAAAAAAGAGAAATCACTATTTATTACAGACCTCTATTTACCCATTTGATCTAATCCGTACCTCCTTTCCCAATTGTCGCTGTGAAAGAGGGGGCTGGCCCGGGGTTGCCGAAAATAAATTCTTTCTTTTTGCTCCCCTTTCTATAAAAGTCAATTATCCCTCCAATCTAATATTGATTGGATACCTGACCACTGAGAGATTCTCGCGAGTCCGTCGTATAGAAAGCAACTTGCGACCCTTTCCAAAACTATTAATTGAGTTTTCCACCAGGCTCTACAATCTGATTCAAGATCCAGTCATTAGACATTCCCTTAGTAATAGAAGGGAATCATGAAGTCTTGATAGCCCCTCTACCAGTAGATTAGACTGTTTCCTTGAATCCTAGAATCGAACGAGGATTCACAATCTTTTCTTTTAGAAAACCTTCCGACCCCATGCTTAGAATCAAACAAAGTATTAAGAGTCAGTTTCCTCTGCTTCTACCGGGGAGAATTCCGCAAGTTCTTAGAAGAGAAGAAGAGATTTCGAGTTTTTTTGTTGATCAGGCGACACCCGGATTTGAACTGGGGAAAAAGGATTTGCAGTCCCCCGCCTTACCACTCGGCCATGCCGCCAAAATGATACAAAATAGATGCAAATTTTCCCGGATTACTGAATTTTTATTGTACTTGCATTTTGACTCCTGTTTTCCTTAATCCTTTTCTTTCCTAAAAAAAGGACCCCTTTTGGTTGGATTTGATCCATCCCTTTCATTGATTGTATAGTATCTGAAAATACACAATGCTAGAAACAATCTCTCGCTGAGAAATCAAATGTGTACTTTCAGCCGACAAATTGGAACCATTAACTGTTGACCGCTTACTTCGAATTTATGAACGATTGGGAATTTGAATCTTAAATTGTGTTTTCCTAATGACATAAGAAAATAGAAATTGAGACAGAACTCACAGAACTCATCGGTATTGATTTTTTCAATCAAAAAAACCTTTTCAATTTCAATTATAACAAAACATATGAGTATATGTAAACCCCATACCATAAATTCTTCTACAGAGATCTATTATTTAGATATCTTGTCGATAGAGAATTCTCATAAAATTATCCTACTTCACTCCAATCCAATTTTGCATTGAATCGAAATGCTCTTTTGATCGAGCACGGCCGGGGCTGTCCCGAATAGGACCGGCAAGAAAAGAGAAATCGGATATTATAGCTATCTGCATACGTGTTTAATAAATGCAATTCTTCTTATCCACCTCAAATCGTATTCGACTCAAAAATCAGTTAAAGTACAAATATCTCTCTTCTCTGTGAATCGTTTTTTGAACAAGTAAATCCCTAACATCAAGGCGGGTTAAGTGCTAAAAAATGGATTCGATCTGATTTTTTTGTCTTTGTCTCCCAAATGCCGAATCTTTTTATTTTTCTCAAATTCGAATATGTAAATATGTAATATCATAATAATGGTCTAATTTGA